AGAATAGGGTAGGGTCCTGTCTTTAAGATTCAGATAAGAAAAGAGTTCCAAACCTTTATGCATGCACCTTCGTATAAGTGCTGCATACAAGTTCCGGCCAGGAGAATTGGGAAAAAAAAACCAATTTGAACCGCTCACATCACAGTAGTAGTAGCGTAAAGCCGTAAGTCGGGGGGCGGCCATAAATAAAGGCTCTGACTTTCACATCTCTCTCTCTAGATATCTAGAGAGAGAGATCCACTGCGTGAGCAACCCGACTGTGCGTTACATGTGCTCTACAGGCCGCACTCCATCTTTCTTCCCAACGAGCCCTTTTTTGGATTTGGAAGACGGGCGTTGCGTTCGGTTCGAAAGGCATGGTTTTCAGTATGTCTCCAGATAGGGCCCCCCACTAGTCCGGCTAGCTAGTGAGCGGTTCTTTCGGGCGAGAAGCGGGCCGGGCCCTACGGGCGGGCATCTCCCGCAACGCAAGCTGCATTGTTCGCCACCACCCGAGAAGCAAAAGATTCGAGAGTCCAGGCTTAATATACATGCATAGATAGTGGTCTAATGACAAGGGCCGACGACGGAAGCTCGGGACGGAGCCGTATGATGCGGAAGTCTCACGTACGGTTCCCTGAGAAGGGAGTGGCTACCTACTGGAGCTTCGACCAACCACCACCGGTAAATTCCGCTTTGGGGCCACCCCTTACTCTACCATTATTATAGGGGTATGGGGTTCGAGACAAAGAAAGATCAAGGCAGCATATCAGTTTTTCCTTTATACTTTACTTGGATCTGTTTTTATGCTATTAGCTATTCTTTTGATTCTTTTCCAAACAGGGACCGCCGATTTACAAATATCATTAACCACAGAATTTAGTGAGCGGCGCCAAATCTTTCTATGGATTGCTTCTTTCGCCGCTTTCGCCGTCAAAGTGCCTATGGTACCAGTTCATATTTGGTTACCCGAAGCTCATGTAGAGGCACCTACGGCAGGATCCGTCATCTTGGCAGGAATTCCTTCAAAATTGGGAACCCACGGGTTTTTAAGATTTTCAATACCCATGTTTCCCGAAGCGACACTTTGTTCCACTCCTTTCATTTATACTCCAAGCGCGATTGCTATAATATATACTTCCTTGACCACTTCAAGACAGATCGATCTTAAGAAGATCATTGCTTACTCCTCAGTAGCCCATATGAATCTGGTGACTATTGGTATGTTTAGTCGGGCGGCGGCCGTTAGGTCACCTATTTTTAGTTATGGACACACAAGACAAGGCCAAAACATGTGTGCCGGGCGTGCGACCCATCAACCTACTAGCAATGGGGGAGAAAACATAGCATGTCGCAACAAAAGCTTGATTCAAGGCGTCAGCAAAACATTGCCGTCTGTTCCAAAAACAAAAGCCCCTTAGCGCCCCGGGACGGGAGTGGGGGACACCCTACGCGCAGGCAACAGCAGCACCGGCTCTACGAAGTCAGAATCGAATCTTTGTGTTGGCTTTCCCAATTCATTCGTGAATCAGAATTCAAGGGCTAGAAGCGAGCGCTTCTAGCTGCTTCGCCTGCTTCTTCTTATTGTGGCTATGTTGGCGTGGCGGAAATGAACGAAAAGCGAGATGAACGTGCTATTTTCAAATCGATTGATAGATAGCCTGATCCGTTCTGATAGATCGAAAGAGTAGGAATGAGATAGAGGGAATCCATAAATAAAATAAGAAGGGGAAATCTCCTATTTCTATCTATTGATAAGACAACTATTCTTGATCCATCAGAAAGAAATCGATATGTATCTGATGGAGTCTACATCGTACGTAGAGCGCCCAAGCTTTAGGCCAGCTCAGTTCTCTTATCCATCGGGTCCAATGCACTGGGCTCATCTCATGGATGGAGGGAAAAAAATGTAGTTGTGTTGTTGTTGTTCGCCGCCTCGACGCATTCCCTTCTCTCCCCGGCATCGTCCCACACAGAAAGAAAGAGCGCAGAGCCCCGGCCCGACCTGTAGTGTAGGTCCGCTAACGTAAAGCGAGGATTTGAGCCTGAACTGGCGAACCGAAGTCACTTTCGGAACCATACTTCCTACAGCTAACACGTGTCCAGTCCAGCGGGAACGCGCAGCGCAAAATAACTTAAGCTGCTATACCGAATCCCCCGCTGGCCATCGGGGACCGAGTGGTAAGGCCATGATCCGCAGGGGAACGGATCACTCATTCTTCCATTGGGGACAGGTGCACGAACGACAACTCCAAACGTCACACATCCGTCGCCTACTTACCGTTTAGGTGGCACCAGCGAGATCCAGCTAAGGTAAGGAACTTCGTGTCGCGGCTGCTCCACTCCGCCGCGGTCTCATGAACTGAACTTCGTTGCCTTCCCGCGCGCGAAGCGAATGGGCGCTGTGCTGTGGGTCAGTTTCGGGGCATTCATTTGGATCGACGAGCTTTTTCAGCCCCAAAACTAAGAATCAATGGAATGTCTGTCTATCCATGAACATCTATTCTATCTGTATATCTAGGGGATCTCTCTATACATATAAAATTGTTTTATGGCACGATATGATCGCCTAGCCGTAGCCGCATATTGAGCGCAGCGGATATGCGGGATTTCAGTTGGATCAGATCTTTCGCTTTGACGGAAGCTTTTGGACCTAGCGAAAAGGACTTTATAAGCCTTCGCGCAAGCAACGCGAGAGAAGCAAGCAAAGTAGAAGCTTTGCCAGAAGCAAGACGAGGAAGCAGAGCTGTCGTATAAGCGGTAGCTTCCCCCGACCTACTAAACAAAAAGACAACAGTCGCGACCTACTTTGATTCAAAACAAAAGAAAGGCGAAGGGTTTGGCAACAAGCAAACGGCTTTCTATCATAGTTGCAAGGGTTCCAAACCTTAACTACTTAAGTTCAGTACCAAAGGCTGCTTTCGGTTGGTAAATAAGGGGGCTGTTCACTACAAGCTATCAGCGCTGTCTTAGATTGAACGTCGACTTATCTTATTGCCGTTCAATCTCTAAGGCGGGTTTACGCTGAGAACGGAAGAGTGTTCGTGTCCAAACCAAAGGTGAACAACGCCCTAGCTTCTAGAGTTCGCTGCTTTTCCCAGGCCGGAGAAGGGCTTATACTGCTCGCCTTTGTTTGATATGTTCATTCAGTACCAATACAAACTAAAACTACACCAAAGTGGAAAGGCCCCTATCTATAGAAGCTAGAAGTAACCTCTAGTAGTCTAGTAGTCGGCCTAACCAAAACGTCACGACAACAGAAAATGACCCTTATGAATGGAATCTTAAGTAGGGGGCTTAGCCCGCCCGCCTACCAATCAAAGAGGCTGAGAGTAAGCGTAAGCTCTTCGAGCTTACCTTCATTCGCTTCGCGGGAGCCGCACAACACATAGCTGGAAGTCAGAGGGCCCATACTACCTGCCTAACCCCTCGCTCCGAGGGACCTTCGATCGGAAAACACGTTAGAAACCACCCCATTCATCTAAAAGAGAGGGGAAGGGGCCTATGTATTTGCATGACTCCTGCGGATTTGACCCTATCTACACCCGGAGCCAATCTCCTATCGGTCCTGCCACCACGCCGCAGAACGGGAGCTCGTGTGGAACCTTTTCTTTCTGGCGTAACAGCGGTGGAACGTAAAAAAAGATTACGGTCGCGTAACACGTAACATAAGGGCCGGAGGTACGGTAAACTCGGCAAAAAGATGACACCCGAAGGGAGGGCCCGGCGCGCACAATCCTATCCTCGTCCGAGTTTACCCCTTGCACTTCGGACAGCCGTCCGTAGCATCATAAGGAGGACCTCCCTTTCGGGGTAAAGTAAAAAAAGGGTACGGTACATAGGAGGCTGGTCTTTCTCAACGTGGTGTATAGCACGAAAAACCTTTCGATAAAAGAGAGGGCCGTTCACATGAAAGAAGATAATCAACCCTTTCTTCTCTTCTTTCTCTTTCTCGAGGGGGAAAGAGAAAGAGGGTCTTATGGAGGGAGGGGGAACATTCGGGCGCTTTTTTAAAAATCCTCCACTGCATCCAGGATCACAAGTGGAACGCTAAGCAGGGGGGAGGGGAATTGGGCTGGGCCTACCTATCCCGATAGGACCTCATAAAGGAACGGGAGCTGTTGAGGGGTTCCATATTGCCGAGCCGAAGGGCAGCACTTCTGTACGTGATCGTTTCACGTCGTCTCGTCCCCGCTGCATTGAAAAGTACCTATGCACTCTTTCCGGTTCACTGATAAGGAAGATAGAGTTGGGGTGGGGGTCTACGATGTGATACTCAAGTATGACCCGGGGAGATACATGCTAACTATGGGTAGAAAGCAGGAACCTTTATGTAAATAATTTCGGGGGGTTACAGATCAGATCTCTTATACTACCATCGATCGACAGAGCGGAACGACCAGAAAAAAAAGTGAAGTTAGAAAGCCGTATGATAGGCGGTAACTATCTTGTACGGTTCGGGGGGTAATCGGCGTACTCCGATCAGTGGGGGGGAATCTTTGGCTCTATCGAACATACAGGGAATTGGAGGTAGCATTCCACCGATGTTAAGTCATGGACTGGTTCCTTCAGCCCTTTTTCTATGTGTTGGTGTTCTATATGACCGACATAAGACTCGACTTGTTAGATATTACGGAGGGTTAGTGAGCACCATGCCGAATCTCTCTACCATTTCCTTCTCTTCCACTTTGGCCAATATGAGTTCACCTGGTACTAGCAGCTTTATCGGGGAATTTCCCATCTCAGTAGGAGCTTTCCAAAGAAATAGCTTAGTAGCCACATTAGCAGCGCTTGGGATGATTTTAGGCGCGGCGTATTCCCTTTGGCTATATAATCGTGTGGTTTCTGGAAATTTAAAACCCGATTTCCTCCATAAATTCTCCGATCCAAATGGCAGAGAAGTTTCCATATTTATACCTTTTCTTGTTGGAGGGGCGACCGTCCGTTGAACTACCAAAGAAAAAAGGGTAAACCAATGTGATCATGACATTGTAGGTGCTTGCGATGGGGCGGATGCGACTTCCCTCAGTTGGTTTGGGTGGTATAGCCCGTTGCAGAAGTCCCCCCTTTTTTTGATCCATTTCTTTCTTTAGGGAGCCAAAGCTTGACTTTACTAATAAAATAAGGCTCGCGCAGGGGCGCTCACGTTTTTTGGCTGAGCCGTATCTTGCTGGGTGGGACCGAGAGCAAGAAAGGACGGGGGGCAACCATGCATGGTACTTCTCGACCGTGTCTCCGAGGGACAGTTGAACGAGCGACTCATGAATGCTGCCGGGTTGGACGAGCCAATAACTCGAACGCGTTCGGTCTGTTTTTTGAGCAAGAATCACAGCGTTACCTTACCTTCACCATGATACGGACTCCAAGTTCTTATGGCAGAGCGCGAGGAGATTTATCATCAATATGATGATGGGAATGGAAACCAGAAGCACGACCGACCGGGGTCTTCGTGGTCCAATATAATAAAACCATCAGTAAAAGTAGTAACGTAAGCATGAGACTTTTTGGTAGTACCGGTGAACCAGATGGCCGCGGCGATGGAATCTGGGACGGAGGACTCGTAGTATCTCTCTAGATCTGGCAAAAGCTAAAGACCCCATAACGTAATTAGAATGGGGGCTGACCGCTGAGCCCACTCTGGCCTCGCAGGGCGGGCCCCTGTGGTTTCGAGCTGGAGCTGCCATAGCTTATGGCTAGAGCAATGGGAGGGGGCCCCGGCATAGAGAACAGTAAGGATAACGAGCGCTCCGCCCGCTTGGCGGGCGGCAGGAGCAGCGGGCAAGTGCTTGGTAGGCCAACAGCCCAGTGAACCGGGCGGGGCACTCGACGAAAGGGGGGCACACTGAGCAAGTACGAGAAATTTGCCCCGCTCCGCTTTATTAAAAGCAAGGACCACTACGGGAGGTCAAACCAAGGACCTATGGAAGTCGGGGCTCGTCCCCGGTCAATATTGGATCAAACAATAGAGGGCCGTAGCACTGACCTCTTTTTTTTTATTGATTCAAGACAATAGGGGAAAAGATCGTAAAGTTCCCTACCGAGACAACAGACACTCTCAACGGATCCTCCGCGCGCTGGGCATACCTCTTCTGTGCGTCTTTCTCGTGGCGGGAACAGAACAACAGGGAAAGACCCGGCCGACCTGCCCAGGGCTCGAGGGCGAGCTTTATTTAAGAGAGAATGGGGAGTGAATCGAAAGGCTTCCTCGTTCTTGGTTTTTTGGGGCTTTCGGGCTCCTCTCGATCTTATTCGTAGTTGGGAAGGGGGAAGGAGTCTCAATCAATGGACATTAATGAACCATCATTGATGGACGTTGCACATGACACGATCAATTCGACTCAAGGTCCGGCGCTAATAGAAGTTGCTTACTCTCCTAGTAGCGAAGGAAAAAGGCAGGGCTTTTTTCGTAGTAATAGTGGGCGGGTTTCATGAGATCTATGCCGGCCGTCGGAATCAAATGAAGGGGTCGAAGGACCATTCGATTCATTAAGGGGCATAGATCTAGGCCTCTTTGTTTGGTCAATCACCAAAGGCGGGGGGGAACCACTATGGGCGAGACCGACCCCCCGGCCTCGATTCTTTTGCATAGTCCGGGGGCCGGCCGCTGCAGAGCTGCGGGGCATAGCGGCGCCCTCGCCTGGCGCCATTCCCGGATCTAGCAGCAGACGGGCGGGCCGGGCCTGAATTCAGACCAGACTCTTCTTTATTTGAGCTGCTCCCACGCACGCAGACCGGAAGATCTCAGTTGTCCTGGACTGGACAAGTACGTAGAGATCTTCGTGGGACCGGGGAGGGAGTCTCAATCGATCTTTTCTAGGATTCCTTATCACGCCACGCACGGAGATCTTTCCATTGATAGAGATAAGAAAGAGGGCTCCCCCCTTGAACAAACTCTTAAAGGTTAGGTTACTACCTGCCTCTACGGAAGAGGTTGACTTTGTACCGCCCGGAGGTCATATAGATAGAAACCCGGAGCGATAAGAACGAAAGCCCTACCCACAGCTACAACTACTGGCGCTTCAAAAGGCTTAGATTGATTCTAAGGGCGCTACAGCAAGCTACCTTTTTTTAGGTCGTGTAATAGGGAGGTGTCAGCCTCGAAAGCCTTTAGTACTTCGGTAGGGCGAGCAGCCCTTAAACCAAAAAAAAGGTTTGGAACTCTTCCCGTATTTCTGCATTTCATTCTCTATTCGGTCCGCCTCAAAAAAAATGAGAAAAAAGGATAGGACTATTGATTCGAAGTCACTACGAAAGGGTCGGTCAATAGCATAGCTCTTTCTTTCCCCGGTCTCCTTTCGAAGGAAAGGCCTTCGCATTCCTAATCCGGTAGGGGGCCGGACGGCTTTGTTTGCCCCAGCTTGGCTAATCGCATCCCCGCGCAACGACATTCTTTGTGCGCCCCTTACCGTTCTCGCTCAGTCTTTGCAACGGCTGGGGAGGCAGTCGTAGAAGCGAAGCCTATCGCCACGCCGACCATCAAATACGAGATTGGGCCCCTTCTCAAAGATTTGATGGAATGGCCCAGCCCACCCAAGAGCGCTTATGTAATATGGGAACTCATGGCTGGAAACAATCCTTATGGTTTTGATATCCGGTAGGAATAATCAGAATCAAAGTCCAGGTTGGTTGGTGAGCCTAGTGATAGGAGACTATCTAGCTTGGTTCGGAGAGCACTTGTTGGGTTAAAGATTTTTTTTTTGCTAAATGTTACGGCCTAAATGCTGAACTATTGACCCTACTTGTTCGGATGGGTGTTCACCCCAAAGTGTTCCCGGACCGCATGCATACATACGTAAGTAACTTCGTGCAACATGGCAAATTTCATTGAGAGGAATCAGCAAAGAAAAGAAAAACGGGTCAACATCTTAATGTGTATTTTTGAGAGATTGTCCTCGGCTCGGGCTGAGGAGTGTCCACATGAGTTCGTTGAGGTGTCTACACAGGTTCGAAGACGCTCTTTTATATTCTGTCGAGAGTTCGGATTGCTCCACCTAAGTAGAACGAAAAGAAGGAATTGGAAATTCAAAGGGGGAGCCAGAAGCTTCGCTTCCGGTAGCTTGCTTACTCTCCTAGTTAGAAGAAGGCTCTTTGGCGAATTCTTTAGATCTGGGTAGAGTCTCGCTCAGTAAAGAGAGTTGTAGATTCTTAAGATCATGATAAAGTCCCCTTTACTTGATATTCTATTAGTAAAGCGCTAGCGCGCTACAACTAGCATAGCAGCCTGCAGAAAAGGCTCAACGAGCCCCGTACTCCTAAGTTGGAGCAACAAGCAACGGATTGAGCGCATCTTTCCCCTTTCTATTAGTAAGGTTGTCAAAAGGTAGGTTTCTGACTTAGTGCTTGTGCTAAGGTTTGAAGACGCTCGCTATTTAGTAAAGCAACAAGCAACGGCTAACGCCCTATTATTATATTATATTATATTATATTATATTAGTACTGGGGGGCGCGCTAGCGCGAAAGCCTATTAAAGTTAAAGTAAAGTAAAGAAAGTAAAGAAAATGCGTTAGCGCATCCGTTTTCTTGCTGGGAGAGGAGTTCAGCTGCTCTAACGGATCTGAGTTCAGCTGCTAACTAATAAGTGAAAGAAAAGAGCGGACCGCAACTAGACCTGAGAAAACAGCAGCTTTAAGGCATCCTCTCATTGAGGAGGTCTTAGATAGAAGATGAGCCGACGGTAGGACTCTCTTAGAGTGTGGGAGTATAACAGTAGCAGCAGTTATGGCCCCATACCCATGAGCATTGGCGTGAGCAGCTAAGCTAAGGTCGGAAAGGAAGAATGGGTGGGCTTACAGGCTACCTATTTCCTCAGCCGATAAGAGAATCTGTCTTCAGCACAGATCGAGGCTTGTCGAAGATAAGTATCAAGTCCTCTATCGCTGGACTAGACTAGATTTCGAAGATTGAGGAGTGGAAAATCTCAATGGAATTCCAGAACAAAGTCCCAAAAGAAGGGTAGTCAAAGACTACCTCTTTCTCCTGGCCTGGCTGGCTCTCCTACCTGGGATCCCAACTATCATCCATATCCGTTTACCCTACCTGCTATCGACAGTCCTTCCACCTGTTACTCACTCTCCGGAGGGAGATGGATGGATCGTGCTTGTGCTATCAAGCCGAAAAATGACTGCTTTCGAGCGGTATTCACGGAAATGAAAAAGATTGAATGGTTGTAAACAGATTCGCTAGTTGGGTCAATTCTCTTTCACTAGTGATTGTAAGCTAGGTGCCCTTAAATGACAGGAGGGGAAGAAGCTCTAACGGAAGCATCCAATCAACCGGGAATCCCACCTTTCAGATTCTACATCTGCTACTGCTGGAGTGGAGAATGAATCTACTACCTGTGCCAGCAAACAAATACTAAAAATAAGAAAAGGCTAGGTGTCCATGCCACCAACCAACTCCTGAAAGAAAAACAAGAGCTTCCCCGGCAAACCACTAGAAGTTACCCATCGAGTCGAGCAATGATCCAATTGGAGAAGCAAGCTGCTCTTTGTCACCCCATTTCCCTTGGGACCAAGAAAAAGCTCCAAAGAAGAAGAAGGACTGATCGCAATCTCAGGTACAATGGCTAGTTGGAAAGCCTTTTCAAGCCAATCTCTTGATTCACATTCATGTGAAACCGTTGCAACCGATCCTGCATACCAATCATCCGCCGCTTACAGTACTGGCACTAAGCCAAGGTTTCTATGGATTCAGTCCTGTGGAAAAAGACATATCTTAGGGCAATTCAGTTAGTAGTGTCACCGGTCAATCCTTGGGACACTAGCGAGCCAAAACAAAAGGCGGCCTTAAAAGCCCTAAAAATTGGGTCCATGAAGCCTTAGATACTCCAAGCCTCCATCTTTATTGTCCTTGAACCTAGACCATGGAAGTATGGTTATAGTCCCATTCCATTAGTGGGATCCATAGCCTACGGGTCTTTCCCAAGCCAGTAAATTAAGAAGGTTTTCGAGGACTACCCTAAGCCTACAAGTAGGCAGGACTTTCAGTTACAATGTCTAGGTTGGGCAAGCTTGGATGCCCC